AGGACTTCTAAGCAATACCAATCCAAAAGATCAAAGAGATATGGTGTGGGATCATGGAATATTCATCTTGACAAGAAATTATCTACATAATATGATAAAATATGTATCACAAGGACAAGGGCTATAGCTCAGTTAGGTAGAGCACCTCGTTTACACGTGCGCCAATGTTTTCAGAGGAGTCCATCATGCAATCAAAAGAATTGATCTTTTTGAGAAATTAATGTCTGACTCCGTGGCTTGTAGGGAACAAAACAAGAGAACAATAGCCTGACAAATGGATCGGTCCGATTCGGGTTCCCTTTTAGGAACCAAATAGAATCCATCATCGATTTGAGAGATTGATAAGGTAAATACCTAGTCTATTCAATGCTAGGCATAATGAGTATAAGGACCTCAAAAATTCTCTTTTCGTTCTATGAACCTTAAGGCGTATGAAGTTTCATATGTGATTCTTTAATCAGGATGATAGAGACTCCATTTCGTTTAGGTTGATCTAGGCCATAAGCAGACCTACGTCAAGATAACCCTTCTTTGAAACACTTTGGGAGTGCTCCTATATCCGAATCCAAATAATGAATTAGAGCACATGGAGCCATTTCCTTATTTTTCTGTCAAGAAAAAAAATATGGTAGACTAACTGATATTTCTATCAGTTAATGAAAGAGCCCAATGCAAAAAAAAAAATGCATGTTGGGTCTTTGAAAGAGTTCGAATCATTTTGATAAGAATTAGTTCGATCTGTTTTACCGAGAAGGTCTACGGTTCGAGTCCGTATAGCCCTATACTAATCTCAAATAATAATAATAAAAATGGAAATACAGAAACACAAAAATTGTATAGTTTTCATTTCCTCATTCATTGTATTTTTGTTGTTTGTAACTGGTCGCTGGGGGTTGCTTGTGGTTCATCGAAATCAAATCATTCCCAAAAGCTCGCTCGGAGGGGGCTCGTTCCGAGCAGAACATCAAACTGAAAACAAAAGCGCATTTCAATGGATTTAATCGCTATTTTTTTTTTAGAATCTCGGATTCGGCTAAACAAACCCATTTTTCTTTCTTCAATAATTAATAATCTTTGTATGGGAATTCCATATGGATTTGCCGCTTTTCCTGTTTCCATCACAATCAAAGAGTTATTGATACTTCCTTTCTTTGGTATACTCACCTACTGTTGGTGAATTTGCGGAGTCAAAATCATGACACGAATTCGGGGAGACGCCGACGTAACCCAACTCAAATGGAATAGTAAGTCGCATGGATATAGGAACGGATTACTGTATTTGTTGACACCTCAGCGTTTGAAAAACGAATATCTTTTCATAAACATAATTCCGAAACAGAAAATATTCTATATATTGAGAATAGAATCAAAATCGATTGAATTTCGAAGATTCGAATTCGAAATTCGAAACAAAAATTCGAATTTTCTTTTGACTTCCTTTGATTTAGACAAGCCCGAAGCGCGGTGAACGCAAAAGGGTTTTGTTTGTTTTGTTTGTATAAGAGATTTATACTATATTGAAATAAAATCGAAGGAAGTGTAATGAAAATAGGATTCCAATCGAGAAATCTTAAAACGAGACATCACAACAAACAAACGAAACTTTGCGGTTCGATCAAAATGAATTGTTGTTTTGATTAACCAATTATCGATGACTTGACAATGAATTACAATTTGCATCGACAAATTTGGTCTATTTTCCACATTCATAGGAGTTAGGCTATGTTTCTGCTTTACAAATATGATATTTTCTGGGCATTTCTAATAATATCAAGCGTTATTCCTATTTTGGCATTTCTAATTTCCGCAGTTTTAGCCCCGATTAACAAAGGGCCAGAGAAACTTTCTAGTTATGAATCGGGTATCGAACCAATGGGCGATGCTTGGTTACAATTTCGAATCCGGTATTATATGTTTGCTCTAGTTTTTGTTGTTTTTGATGTTGAAACCGTTTTTCTTTATCCATGGGCAATGAGTTTTGATGTATTGGGGGTACCCGTATTTATAGAAGCTTTCATTTTCATGCTTATACTAATTGTTGGTTTAGTTTATGCGTGGCGAAAAGGAGCATTAGAGTGGTCTTAGTTTCTGAATATTCAGACAATAACAAAAAAGTAAAAAAAAAAACAAAAAACAAAAAATACCATTGAGAGAATTATGAATTCTATTGAATTTTCCTTACTTGATCGAACAACCCAAAATTCATTTATTTCAACTACATCAAACGATCTTTCAAATTGGTCAAGACTCTCCAGCTTATGGCCGCTTCTTTATGGTACCAGTTGTTGTTTCATTGAATTTGCTTCATTAATCGGCTCGCGGTTCGATTTTGACCGTTATGGGCTGGTACCAAGATCGAGCCCTAGACAGGCGGACCTAATTTTAACAGCTGGTACAGTAACAATGAAAATGGCTCCTTCTTTAGTGAGATTATATGAACAAATGCCTGAACCAAAATATGTTATTGCTATGGGAGCATGTACAATTACAGGGGGGATGT